GTCCCCAATAATTAATTCTCGCTGACCGCGTCCTATAGGAATCATCGAATCAATAGCAATAAGTCCGGTTTGCATAGGCTCATATACGGAACGTCTCGAAATAATACCTGGGGCGGGCGATTCAATTAACCGAGATTCCGAAGCTGAAATCTCGCCCCTACCATCAATAGGTTTAGCAAGAGCATTTATAACACGACCCAAATAAGCCTCGCTCACTGGTATCTGAGCAATTCTTCCTGTTGCTTTTACAGAACTTCCCTCTTGTATCATCAAACCGTCACCCATTAACACAACACCAACATTATTGGATTCCAAATTAAGAGCAATGCCTATTGTACCCTCTTCAAATTCTACTAATTCACCTGCCATTACTTCATCAAGACCATGAATACGAGCAATGCCATCACCTACTTGAAGTACGGTGCCAGTATTCACAATCTTGACTTCTCTATTATATTGCTCAATACGTTCACGGATAATATTACTAATTTCGTCGGCTCTAAGGGTTGCCATGAGTCTTGCTTAATTCTTTTTCAGAAGCAAAGGAAAAATCAATAAATAATACCTACAGTAGAAGGACTAATCAGTTATTTCTTTCATCGCCCCAAACATACGAATATTAGCACCGATAGTGCGTAAATGTAACTCGTTGTTCAAACAACTATTCAGAGTTCCTAGAGCTCCTTGTAAGGCTTGTTGAAAAACGCGTTGTCTGACTTGATTAATCGCTCTTTGTTGTTCAAACTGAATGGTTTCATTTTTGTAATTTTCTAATCGTTCCAAATTCTGATAAGTTGAATTAATCAAATTCAATTTTTCTCGTTCTATCTCGGAATATCCATTCACTCGAAACTCATCCGCTTCTATTTTCACTTTTCGTAAGCGGGCCTTGGCCTTTTCCAGCCTTTCAATGGACCCTTTGCGTAGCTCTTCTGAATTTCGAATAGTACTCAAGATTCTCTGTTTTCGATTATCTAATAAATCACTTAATGAAAGTAGATTATCTTCCCATTACAATTAATTTTAACAATTCCATGACCTCTTCCCGAACCAAACAGGAATCTTTCGATTCATTTGGCTCTCACGCTCACTTACTTATGGGGCATTCCCGTATCACTTTTTTATTTATATTTTTTTTTATATATATAATATAATGAGCTTATCCTCTCTTTTCTGTTCGGATTCAAAAATATTGAAACGGATCGTTGATCCAAGACCAGAATATTCGGAGGACTCTTCCGACCAGACAAAAAATCTGTAATTATCGGCAAAGTTGTTTCTTTTTTTTTATTCAAATCCAAAAAATTCCGCTTACTTTATACATAGGTCGTCGATTCCGCATTGGATAAAAAAAGGAGGGGATTCCCGTTTTTCAGTAACAATAAAAGGTTCACAAATCATTTTATCGATATGAGTGTTCTATATCGGATAAAATGCAAGGATTCGTTTTGAAACTCTCGCCATACTAACATAGTGGTAGAAAGAACACCAATGTTGCGTCCAGACTTAAAACAATTTAGCTTTAACCATGTTTAGGGCCCCATATTATTGGTTAATAGAGAATCAAAGTGTATTTACCAACGAATCACGAAATGCTACGGTTCGTACATATGATTTCTGAATTGATTCAGAAGTAATTCGCGGGATCGTGCACCTTTCTTTCCTAGTTATAAAGAAAAAAGTGCAGCTGGTTAGATCCAGCTTATTCTTGAAATAAACAACTCGCACACACTCCCTTTCCAAAAAAAATCAATACACCAAGGACTACACTTAGATTTATTGGATTTGTTGCTAAAATATCGGTATTAAATCCGAAACTCCCGGCGGACGGCCAGTGACCCAAGGAAACGAAAGAATCGGTTACATTTTTCATATGATCTCCTCTTATAGATAGGACTGACTAAATTGAACAGAGTTCTTTTTGTATTACTTCACCCTTTGTTGATTTTATTTTTTCCGTATTTCTCAATCTATTTAATTTCAATTGAACTCCCCCCCCAAAAAAAATACTTAATTATAATTAGGTCCCAGGCCAGGTATCATATCAATTACGATATATCTCGTTCGTTGCAAGGCGCACTAAAAAAGGGGGTTCCATTGGACCGAGAACGGGAAGGAAAAAAGCGAGTGGATCCGCTAATTCCTGATCCTCAAATTAGTCCTTCCCACGGGGTATTGTATTATCTCAACGAATAAGTTAAAGTTATTGTAGGATTGAAATCTTGATATAATTTGAAAAATTAAGCGGCAAATCTAAGATAATAAAATAAGAAAGATAAAAATAAGACTTTCCCATTTATTTCGAGGATTAAACAAAAGGATTTGCAAATAAAAGCGCTAATGCCACGACCAGTCCATAAATTGTTAAAGCTTCCATAAAAGCCAGACTAAGCAATAAAGTACCTCGTATTTTACCCTCTGCTTCTGGTTGTCTCGCGATACCTTCTACGGCTTGGCCCGCAGCAGTCCCTTGTCCAACTCCAGGTCCAATAGAAGCCAGCCCTACAGCCAATCCAGCAGCAATAACGGAAGCAGCAGAAATCAGTGGATTCATGGTAAGCTCCTCGCATAAAAATAAAGAAATGGTTAATGATACAAGCAACCAATGAATTATGGCTTATTATTCCATTACTAAGATCCATCCAATCGAAATAACTATGAAATGAACTACAAATTTAAAGTAATGAGATTATTGAATGAGCAGAACTATTTAGATCTCGCCTTTTTAGTTCCTATCCATGGAGTCTTTATGAATCCATAATCAATCGGATCTAGTTCTTCCATTTCATTATTTATTTGTTCCGAGCCGTTCTTTCAATTATGCACTCTTTTTCTTCTATATGCTTGATTTCATCTGTTTATTCATTCGGCGGGGCCCATACGAAACGAAAAAGTCTTTCTATTGTAATTTGTAATATAACTAGTAAAGATCTAATATCACATATACATGATTTCTTCGATAACGTAAACCAAAAATTCACATCTTATATTCAACCCGATTCTAGAATCATTCTTTGAAACATACGGAAGGGTTGAATTATAGACATTAAAAAAATTATGTATATCCAGCTCGACCCCACCCCTAACCCATTTTTTATGAATCTCATTTGTAAATTATTAGTTCCTTTTATTTATCATTATCGCGCATTAATACAAGCATGAATACAAACGGACTAATTTCTTAGTCTGAATCCTTACATATCAATATATATAAATATTGGAGATCCAATTGCATGCAATGAATTCGAATTTGGATCCATATCAACCAGTGAATTGAATAAAATCAAATGAAATGGGAATAGTTCCACAAGAACATTCATTTTTTTTATCGCACATCGGAACTGGATAACATAACAATTCTTATCCAAATTATGTATGAATCATAATAAATAAGGATTGACTGAACAAATATAGAGAAATAGAATGAATATTGAAGTGAAGGGAGTATGGCATAAGTGGCCCAAACAGAAATCTTGGGAAAAATATTTGATTTTTTAGATCCGCTTCCTTCTTTTTTGACAACTGAATTCCATATCGTAATCTTTTTTACTACTACTCTAAATCATATATACCCGATATTGTATCTATTTTGTTCCAGAATGGATTATATGAACCGCCCATACATTGCGTTGGTATAACTAAAAAAGAATATTTTGAAAGCTAGTCAATGATGACCCTCCATGGATTCCCCTATATAAGCCGCCGCTAAGGTTGCGAAAATAAGAGCTTGAATACCGCTTGTAAATAATCCAAGAAACATGACAGGTATAGGAACTACTGAAGGGACTAAAGAAACAAGAACAACAACTACTAATTCATCAGCCAATATATTACCAAAAAGTCGAAAACTAAGTGATAAGGGTTTTGTGAAATCTTCTAGGATATTGATTGGTAAAAGTATTGGAGTTGGTTGAATATATTTACCGAAATAACCCAATCCCTTTTTTGTAAGACCCGCATAGAAATATGCTATTGACGTAGGTAAAGCTAAAGCAACAGTAGTATTTATATCATTCGTGGGTGCGGCTAACTCCCCATGAGGTAACTGTATGATTTTCCAAGGCAAAAGAGCCCCCGACCAGTTGGAAACAAAAATAAATAAAAACATAGTTCCAATAAAAGGAACCCAAGGGCCATATTCTTCTCCAATTTGAGTTTTGCTCAAGTCTCGAATGAATTCAAGGACATATTCGAAAAAATTCTGACCGTCGGTCGGAACGGTTTGTGGATTCCGAACAGCTATAGTAGCAGAACCTAATAAGATAGCAATTACGAACCAAGAAGTAATAAGTACTTGGGCATGGACTTGGAAACCTCCTATTTGCCAATAGAAATGTTGGCCTACTTCTACACCGGATATATCGTATAACCTTTTTAGTGTGTTGATGGAACATGGTAGAACATTCATATTGCCCTCTGATATAAATAGAACTTAAAAAGGAATTATTTTTATTCAACCATCTCTTTATTGATTCGCCTACTTTAATTGAATTGTATATTTCGAATACATTGTATATTTCGAATACTAAGTAATAATTACATAATATCCCCAGCAATTTTGATCTCTTTTTCGATATTCAGGATATAGTAACCGATTCTATAAATTAATGGAATTCACGAAGTAATTGATTTATCTTATTATTAATCAACGATTTCTTATATAGCTAGAACGACCCTCACAAATTGCGGATACTAATTTGTTAAGAATTAATCGGATTGAAGCTATGGCGTCATCATTGGCTGGAATCGAAATATCTGCAATATCTGGGTCACAATTTGTATCGATTAAACAAACTGTTGGAATTCCCAAAGTAACACATTCTCGAAGAGCTGTATATTCTTCTTGCTGATCGACGATGATTACAATATCAGGCAACCCCGTCATATATTTGATGCCACCTAGATATGTTTGCAAGTGAGATAATTGTCTCTTCAACATTGCCGCATCTCGTTTCGGAAGACGGTTGAGTCTTCCCGTCTTTTGTTCCGCTCTCAAATCC